AACCAGTGGATAAGATAGATAAACAGAAATAGATAAACAGATAAGAACTAGGTTCGCATAATTCAGTAATTTCTGTTTGTTCTCCTAATTGATTGATTGCAATTAAACTCGGCCCAATCCTTTTTTTTTAGGAAAAGGATTGGGCCGAATAAAGAATGACCATCCTATACATTGTTGGATCCATAGGATTAATTATAGATCCTTGGGATTGGTGGATCATTTTCTATCCCGCAGTTTCAGGCTATAGATCAAGCCAAGGGGGGCTCCTCTCTACCTACCCTGTATATTGTCTTTTTCATTTCATGTTGCAATAGAAACTTATTATTTGATTATATGATACGAGATTATACGAGAATGAATTCTTCATTTTATTTATAGGTTTATAGTATAGGAAGAAACAACTATTTATCTTTTTATCTTTTCGATGAGAATTTTTTTGTACATGACATGAGAGAAACCTCTTTTTATATTTCTAATTGAGGATTCTAGATTCTATCATAATATATATATCAATATATATATTGATAGCGATACCCGGAATTCCCCCAAAAAAGAATCATTTCTTTCAATACTCACCCGTTGTTAGTTAACAATTCCAATGATTGGATCATATGCTTAATTCTGATAGGAAATAAAATAGTAAAATGATTATTCATCGAATGACTATTCATCTATTATATTTTCATCAAATAGGGAGCAAGAAGACTCTATGAAAAAGTGGTGGTTCAATTCGATGTTGTCTAAGGAGAAGTTAGAACATAAGTGTGGGCTAAGTAAATCAATGGATAGTCTTAATGCTGTTGGACATACCGGTGGAAGTGAAGAGCCCATTCTAAATGATACGGAGAATAACATTCCTAGTTGGAGTGATAGTGGTAGTTATAGTTTCAGAAATGTTGATTATTTATTTGATATCAGGGATATTTGGAGTTTTATCTCTGATAACACTTTTTTAGTTAGGGATGGTAATGGTGACAGTTATTCTGTATATTTTGATATTGAAAATCAGATTTTTGAGATTGACAATAATAGTTTTTTTCTGAGTGAACTAGAAATTTTTTTTTCCAATTATTTGAATAGTAGGTCTAAGAGTAACAATCACGACTATTATCATTATATGTATGATACTCAATCTAGTTGGAATAATCACATTAATAGTTGCATTGATAGTTATCTTCGTTTTGAAGTCAGTATTCATAATGACACTTTCAGCGGTACCGACAATTACAGTGACAGTTACATTTCTAGTTTCATTTGTACTGAAGGCGTAAGCGGTAGTCAAAGCAGGAATTCTAGTATAAGAACTGGTGGTAACAACCGCGATTTCAATATAAGAGGAAGATCTAATGATTTTGATATAAATAAAAAATACAGAAATTTGTGGGTTCAATGCGAAAATTGTTATGGATTAAATTATAAAAAATTTTTTAGGTCAAAACTGAATATTTGTGAACAGTGTGGATATCATTTGAAAATGAGTAGTTCAGATAGAATCGAACTTTTGATTGATCTGGGCACTTGGGATCCCATGGATGAAGATATGGTCTCTATGGACCCCATTGAATTTCATTCAGAGGAGGAACCTTATAGAGATCGTATCGATTCTTATCAAAGAAGGACAGGTTTAACTGAAGCTGTTCAAACAGGCATAGGTCAACTAAATGGTATTCCCATAGCAGTTGGGGTTATGGATTTTCAGTTCATGGGGGGTAGTATGGGATCCGTAGTAGGCGAGAAAATCACCCGTTTGATCGAGTATGCTACTAATCGATCTCTACCTGTCATTATTGTGTGTGCTTCTGGGGGAGCACGTATGCAAGAAGGAAGTTTGAGCTTGATGCAAATGGCTAAAATATCTTCTGCTTCATATAATTATCAATCAAATAAAAAGTTATTCTATGTATCAATCCTTACATCTCCTACAACTGGTGGAGTAACTGCCAGTTTTGGTATGTTAGGAGATGTTATTATTGCTGAACCCAACGCCTACATTGCTTTTGCGGGTAAAAGAGTAATTGAACAAACATTGAATAAAACAGTACCCGACGGTTCACAAGCGGCTGAGTATTCATTCCATAAGGGCTTATTTGACCCAATCGTACCGCGTAATCTTTTAAAAGGTGTTCTGAGTGAGTTATTTCAGCTGCACGGTTTCTTTCCTTTGAATAAAAACGCAAAAAAAAAAATATCGAAATAAAATGAAAATATAGAATAGAAGTGATTTCTATGTCTATCAAGAACTCCCATTTTTTACTTTTTTACTAGGAATCTTTGTTTGTTGGATTGAATTAGTTTAGTTAGAGTCGCGAACTTATAAAAAACTTGTTAATTTTAATAAAAAACCTTTTCTTTTATTATATTAGAAAGATAGAAAGAATAAAAGAAAAGGATGGGGGAATAAGAAAATTTCTTAAACTTAAAGCGGATTATCATATATATTTGTCTAAAAAGATGAATAGGTACACTTCATTTAGTTCTCATTCCTTGCACTTATTAACTACTTAAATATTAATATTATTTAGAATAGTTTCTATATAATAGAGATACTTATCATAAGATATCTTTATAATAGGTACAAATATTAAATCGAGGTACCCATTCTATGACAGATCTTAACTTACCCTCTATTTTTGTCCCTTTAGTGGGCCTAGTATTTCCTGCGATTGCAATGGCTTCTTTATTTCTTCATGTCCAAAAAAATAAGATTGTCTAGATCCGATGGGACCAAATTTCATCAATTTATTTCAACACTGAATAATAATACAGATATTTGTTTAGTGTAATATGGGACAATATGTGGCTTTTTCCGAACACAAACGAAAGAACTGTTATGCATGCGGATACATGATATCCGCATAAATGTATGTATATGATATGCGGGTATATCTGGTTAAAAATGATCGGCGAATATTTTTATAATAGAAAGTATATGTATCTAACCAATTATTCCTAATGGTTCATATCAGACTAGTGCTAGTTGATGAAAGTTACTTCGGCATCATGAAAAGTAAAGTAAAATTTTTTCTCAATTCCAATCGAATGCAACTGGATCTAGTATAGTATGAACTGGCGATCAGAACATATATGGATAGAACTTATAACAGGGTCTCGAAAAGCAAGTAATTTTTGCTGGGCCTGTATCCTTTTTTTAGGTTCACTAGGATTCTTAGTGGTTGGAACTTCTAGTTATCTTGGTAGGAATCTGATACCTGGATTTCCATCTCAGCAAATCATTTTTTTTCCACAAGGAATCGTGATGTCTTTCTATGGGATCGCGGGTCTATTCATTAGTTCATATTTGTGGTGCACAATTTCATGGAATGTAGGTAGTGGTTATGACCGATTCGATAGAAAAGAAGGAATAATGTGTATTTTTCGTTGGGGATTCCCTGGAATAAATCGTCGCATCTTCCTTCGCTTCTTTATGAAAGATATCCAATCAATCAGAATGGAAGTTAAAGAGGGTCTTTTTCCTCGTCGTATTCTTTATATGGAAATCAGAGGCCAAGGAAACATTCCCTTGACTCGTACTGATGAGAATTTGACTCCGCGAGAAATTGAGCAAAAAGCTGCTGAATTGGCCTATTTCTTGCGCGTACCAATTGAAGTATTTTGAAATGAACCGAACGAAGAATGAATGTTTTCTCCACATAATAAAAGGAGCTTGCTAATTTCCTTTTTTTTTAATACAATTGAAGTTTCCTCAAACTGTTCATTCGAGAAAAACATGTTAGATTCCATTTCCTCGTTCCGTTGACGCAACAACCCGCTAGAATAAAACAAAAGCTGGGGAACGTATATGGAACAACTACAACTATTCCAACTATAATATAATAAATATAATAAACTATAATAAGAATACATTTTTTCTATACCAAAACCTTTTTGTATGCGTATTTGTATGCGTATAGGGCCCAACTCAATTCTTTTATACTAGTCAAAAGTCTAATAAGTCTAATTAAGTATGAATTCATCAAATATCCGAATATGTATTTCGTAATACAGAATTAATCCTTTTAGGTTAAGCCTCAGATTTTGAACTGATACCGTATTCCTGTGCTGTGGTTAGACGGTGCAACATTTCGAAATAATTAATGGAATTGATCCGGGAGGGTTTTTCGAGTATTTATTGAAAGGAATAAATGAAGATGAAATTCGTTCGAATTTTCCCAATTGAGATACCCGGAAATCCAATTTACTTAATTTATTACTTAATTTATAATTTATTTACTTTTTATATATTAGAAATCTATTTCTCTATCTATTTATTTCTCATTTTTTTTCATCCGAAAAAGGACCCTTATTTTATTTCTATATTCCTTAATTCCTTCTGGATCTAAGGAGTCAATTATTATACAAAAATGGGAATAGATCCATGGGTTCCATACCTTGTTATAGAACTTGTGCTTTAGAGAAACATCAGATCAGATAGAGTTGACAAATGAAGCAGTTCATTAACAATTCACAGATAAAAAAAATTAAAAAAAAGAAAGCATTGATTTCCCTCCCATATCTTGCATCTATAGTATTTTTGCCCTGGTGGGTCTCTCTCTCATTTCAAAAAAGTCTCGAACCTTGGATTATTAATTGGTGGAATACTAGGCAATCCGAAACTTTTTTGAATGATATTCAAGAGAAAAATGTTCTAGAAAAATTCCTAGAATTAGAAGAACTATTCTTGTTGGATGAAATGATAAAAGAATACCCAGAGACGCATATACAAAATATACAAAAGCTTCGTATAGGAATACACAAGGAAACGATACAATTGGTCAAAACACACAATGAATATCATTTCCATATCATTTTGCATTTTTCGACAAATATAATATGTTTCGCTATTTTAAGCGGTTATTTTATTCTGGGTAATGAAGAACTTGTCATTCTTAATTCTTGGGTTCAGGAATTCTTCTATAACTTAAATGACACAATAAAAGCTTTTTCGATTCTTTTAGTTACTGATTTATGGATTGGATTTCACTCGACCCATGGTTGGGAACTAATGATTGGTTCGATCTACAATGATTTTGGATTGGCTCATAACGACCAAATTATATCTGGTCTTGTTTCCACTTTTCCAGTTATTCTAGATACAATTGTGAAATATTGGATCTTCCGTTTTTTAAATCGCGTATCTCCTTCGCTTGTAGTCATTTATCATTCAATGAATGAATGAAGAACTTATTTGATCTCCTGATATCAATCCAAATTTTTCTTCGCGCATAAAGAATTTCCATTTGACTTATTCTTTCTTTATACTTCTACCTCTTCAAGGTATTTGTCCTATTTCAATAGAATTATTTCAGTACAATGGCAGACTCGTGGATAGGGAACTATACTAGCTACCTATCTAATTTATTGTATAAATTCCTGGATGAATGATTGGATCATGCAAAATAGAAATACTTTTTCTTTTTCTTGGGTAAAGGAACAGATCACTCGATCTATTTCTGTATCGATCATGATATATGTAATAACTCGAACATCTATTTCAAATGCGTATCCCATTTTTGCGCAGAAAGGTTATGAAAATCCACGAGAAGCAACTGGGCGAATTGTATGCGCCAATTGCCATTTAGCTAATAAGCCTGTGGATATTGAAGTTCCGCAAGCTGTACTTCCTGATACTGTATTTGAAGCAGTTGTTCGAATTCCTTATGATATGCAACTGAAACAAGTTCTTGCTAATGGTAAAAAAGGGGCTTTGAATGTAGGGGCTGTTCTTATTTTACCCGAGGGATTCGAATTAGCCCCCCCCGATCGTATTTCCCCCGAGGTGAAAGAAAAGATAGGAAATCTGTCTTTTCAAAGTTATCGTCCCAATAAAAGAAATATTCTTGTAATAGGTCCTGTTCCAGGTCAGAAATATAGTGAAATCGTCTTTCCCATTCTTTCCCCCGACCCTGCTACGAAGAAAGACGTTCACTTCTTAAAATATCCCATATATGTAGGTGGGAATAGGGGAAGGGGTCAGATTTATCCTGATGGGAGCAAGAGTAACAATACAGTCTATAATGCTACATCCGCGGGTATAGTAAGCAGAATAGTACGCAAAGAAAAAGGAGGATATGAAATAATCATCGTTGATGCATCGGATGGACACCAAGTGGTTGATATTATACCTCCAGGACCAGAACTTCTTGTTTCAGAGGGTGAATCCATCAAGCTTGATCAACCATTAACAAGCAATCCTAATGTAGGGGGATTTGGTCAGGGAGATGCCGAAATAGTGCTTCAAGATCCATTACGCGCCCAAGGCCTTTTGTTTTTCTTGGCATCCGTTATTTTGGCACAAATTTTTTTGGTTCTTAAAAAGAAACAGTTTGAAAAGGTTCAATTATACGAAATGAATTTCTAGATCCAGAGATTCCTTACCATCAAGTTGGTAAAAAACGCGGAATTCTTGTCGATCAATACAATTAAATATATATGATCAAAAAATTCTGTAAATCCCTTTGCTTGCTTTGTTTATACTATTTTTTCGGGATGTATGGAATTCTTTACTTGTATCCCATTCCTAGCACTAGACAATAGGCATACAAAAACAAAGGAAGAGGAGACAGGGCAAGGACGGGATAAATGAAAGGAAGAGTACTGGATTATAAGTCTTACTAATCTTCTATTCGACACAAGAAAAAGGACTTTGTACCCTTTCTTGTGTCGTCTTGTATCGAAATAATAATGATTTTTTTCTTGTTCGCCAAAGATTACTATTTCTTCGTTTCCGGGTCTATCGGAATTCCTTTGTTTAGATTCATAAGAAGTAGTAGACAAACAAAAAGGGTTAGGGGGGGTAATTCATCGAGCAAACGAAACTTTTTCTATTATTCAATTAACTTCAACGTAGAATAGCACTTTTTTATAAAAGAAAAAGAAAAATTATTCAAACAAAAAAATTGACTTGAACTCTTTTTATTGAGATTTTATTGAGAAGCGGATTAGATTTTCTTTTTACGCATACCCCAATCCTTTTTCTTTCATCACCTTTTTTATTTTATCTTTTTTTTTATAGAGTAAGGTTCTATTAGTTTAGTATGGAAATGATTTGCAGGATGTCTCATCCGTTTAAATCCATATAATTATCCAGAAAATCGATTGATTCCTTCTTGTTGCTTCTCGTAAGAGTTAATATTATATTATGGAGGAACGACAGAGCCTATAAATCAATCAATAGAAATAGATTCAATTCCGTTGTTCAAAAACATCATAAGAAACAAAGGAATAAAGTGGTTTGAAAGATCAGAGCAAAGGATCCATTTTGTCATTTCTACGAAAATTTGGATTATGTTGACTGGATAACTTTCCTATTTGTATGTTATGGAATAGATCAAAGTCTCATCTCGCTCTAAGAGTAAGCACTCAGCGGTACCTTACGCCTATAATAAAAGAAAGGCGTAAGGTACCGCTGAGTGCTTACTTTTTCATGTCTACAATCCAGTTCATCTGATTACTACAGAGATGAACCCAATCCGGAATATGAACCGTAAAAGAAAATACCTA